AATGAAATCTTTTGATTGGTTGTTCCTATAGAAATGATCTGTTTTATTTGACTGATGGGGACAACAAACAATAAACTATAACAAATTCAATATAGTATATTAGATAAAAATTGATAAAAATTATTAAAAAAAATAGAAATAAATATGGATTCTCTCTATATTCTATATTCTCTATAGAGATAGAATTCTATAGAGAATGTAGAATATAGAGAATAAAATAAGAAATTAGAATAGAAAAAAAGAAAATAATAAACAGAGTGTTCTTATTCAAAACGCCCTGTGATCTTCAACCAATTCTGTGCTTCAATATAATTACCTGGGGTAAGTGCTATAGCTTGTTTCCAATATTCAGCAGCTTGATCAAACCAAGATTCCGCTATTTCAGAATCTCCCTGTCGAATGGCCTGTTCTCCGCGGTCGGAATAGGTGAGTAAATTCCTTCCCTTAGAACCGTACTTGAGAGTTTCCTGACTCATACGGCTCAACAGTCAATTCTTTTGATCTTCCATTTTTTTTTCTGGAGTTAACCACAAGAAAAGAGATTAATTACATGAGTTTCAAACTTGAATTTGGATTAATAAAGAATCTCATCCTTTTTTTTAGTTTTATCTTTTTTCCTACCTTCAGAAGAATAAAGCATAGTTTAGGTTCTCACATCAAAGTAAGATAGAAAATGCATCTTTTTCCATTTTATGCCGATCGGTGTTCCAAACTTTTCGACTTCCTGGAGATCATGATGCATCTTGGATTGACTTATACAATTTCTTCAAGAAGAATAAAGCATCGGCATTTACACTCTTATTAGAATTTTCTGAAAGGTAACTATCTCGATTTCATATATCATATACTTTCATATATGATATATCTATTTCTATAGAATCTTTGAGAAAGACTCTTCTTCATAAGAAAAGACTTACTATCTTTGGGATCTGATACTACACCGCTGCTCAAAAGCTTAGGGGATCAACTTTATTACATAAGTGGATTCCTAATTCTTCTATCATGAGATAAGTAAGCAGTTCTTGTTGTATGGCCAAAAACCTTGTTAATTGATCTTTACGGTGCTTCCTCTATCAATTAGATCTTTTATCCATAGAAAAAAAAGTATCTAGGCATATATATTTCTTCATATTTCGATTTCTATGAAGTTTGTTTCTTTGCTACAGCTGATAAAAATCGTTGTTTCGAACGATAGATATGTAGAAAGCCCATTTTTTTTTCTAGTATTTATAAGTATTAGCGGATTTGCTCGTTCTTTTCTTTTTTCTTTCTATAGTGGAGATAGTCGCACGTAATGACAGATAACGGCCATATTGTTAAAAGCTTGAGGTAAGAACGGGTTTCGTTCGAGTGCTCGAAAATAGTATTCCAAAGCTTTCGTATGTTCTCCGTTACTTGTGTGGATAAGGCCTATGTTATAAAGTATATAACTTCGATCATAGGGATCAATTTCCAGTCGCATAGCCTCATAATAATTCTGTAAAGCTTCCGCATAATTTCCTTCCGATTGAGCCGACATCCGTCACGGTCGTCATTCGGTTCAAAGAATCTCCGTTCCAGAACCGTACGTGAGATTTTCATCTCATACGGCTCCTCCTTTATGTGTATAATGAGAAACATAGAATGCAATCTTCTCATTATCAACTGAGCGGGACTAGTGTTTTTACATGAAATCTCTAGCCAACCTTCCTGTAAAGGATCTTTTCTTAAGATCAAGTATGTTATTACTGGATAAATAGTCACTTCAACAATTTCTTTGTCCTCAACGCCGCTAAATTTCCCGGAATTAGTCACTTCAACAGTCTTCGATGGTTATATGGGTATCCAAAATACGAACGAGATGGATGTTTATTGTCCCAACCATTCTTGTTAGTCCCGATCCCGATAAGAAAGGAAGGGTTTTTTTTACAAAGTTTTCTCGTGTTGTTGATTCCTAAGCGTAGTGCTTCTTCCCCCATGCCGCCCATTGGTACTAGTGGAGTAGGATTGACCTAACCCCATAGGTATAGGTATAACCTTTCGCTTAATACTATAAACCAAAAATTGAAGCATATTGAGGCTGCATTAATCGGGGATACACGACAGAAGGAATTAATCGTTTTATTTCCAAACTTCACCTTCAGCAAGCGTAGGTTTTTTTCAAAATTTTTTTTCTTTCTCTCTGAAGAGTGTATCTTTCTCCTAAGACTGAGATCGGTAAAAAAAAAAGATAATCAAATCGCACCATCTCTGTAATAAGTGAATGCCTCTTTTTCTCCTGAAGTTGTCGGAATTATTCGTAATAAGATATTGGCTACAATGGAAAAGGTCTTATCAATAAAATTTCCATTTATCCGAGATCTAGGCATAGGTAGCAATCCATTCTATAATTTCATTTTTTATCGCGTGAGAAAAGAATCCCCCAAAGAAAGGAATTGTACAATACAGTACGAAATAACGTAAAAACAGACTTCTTAATCAAATCACTTGAAATTACTTTATCCTACGGCCAGCCAGCCTC